TACAAAGAGACCCGCCAACATAAAACATAGTTAGTGAACGTATGAGAGATGTTTATATTTAGTTTCTTTCCTCCCATCTTTATTTATTTAATCCATTTTATTTAGTTATTCACTAGAGCAATTATGATTTGGGAGTTAATCCGGGGCAAGTGTTCGGATCTATTATGACATAGCCTTGAGGCGCTCAACGGACACCTTCTCTTCTCTCTTAGAAAATATTTTCTGACCTTTGAAGTGAAACAAAAACAATTTTTCTGCGCAACCCAGTGTATTCATATCTCAATTAGAAGTTTCTCGATGGAACTATTTTCACTTTATGTCTTACGGAGAACGTATTACTATTACTCTATTTCAAATTCCATGAACAGTCATTAACATTACTAACTAAGAGAGATATTGGCATTTAGTCATTCCATTAAATAGTCATTCAAGGGTCTCTTTTATTTATTAGTTTTAATAGCAAAAAATTGATAGCAAAAAAATAGAATTCTCTACTGTATCCGCCTATTATTTATCCCTACAAAATACCAGACGAAATAGAACGATTTTATCTTAGACTTAGAAGGGATATAATGATATTTTTTGATTGGTTGTTTCTAGAGAATAGAGAAATGATCCCTTTTATTTGACTAATGGGAACAACAAAGAGTTAATTATAAGAACATAGAAAAAAAAAAATGAAAATAAAATAAACAAATAAACGGAGTGTTTTATTTTGATTCGAAACGCCTTGTGATCTTCAACCAATTCTGTGCTTCAATATAATTACCGGGGGTAAGGGATATAGCTTGTTTCCAATACTCGGCGGCTTGGTCGAACCAAGCCTCCGCAATTTCAGAATCTCCCCGTCGGATGGCCTGTTCTCCGCGGGCAGAATAGGCAGGTTAACTCCTTCCCTTAGAACCGTACTTGAGGGTTTCCCACCTCATACGGCTCCGCATTCAATTCTTTTGGTCTTCAATTTTATATCTAATTGAATTAGAATAGATCTATCCCATTTCCAATTCTTTCTAGTTAACCCAAAGAAATTAATTAGATGAGTTTCAAACTTGAATTTTGATTAATTATTTAATATTAATAAAAAAGGTATTATAATAGATTATTAATTAATATTAATTAATAAGTCTTTTTTATAGTTTTTTCTTTTCTCCTACCTTCAGAGGAATAAAGCATCGGCATTTGTGCACTATCATTAGAATCTTCTGAAAGGTAACTATCTCAGTTTCATATATCATATATTTTAATATTAAGTATCATGTATCTTCATATGTATATCTTATATTTTTTTTATGATATATAAATTTATATAGAATCCTTGAAAAAGGCTTTCTTTCACACGAAAGAAAAGGCTTACTATCTTTGGGATCTGATACTACACCGCTGCTCAAAACTTTAGGGGATCAACTCTATTACAGAAGCGGATTCCTAACTATGATATAAGTAAGCAGTTATTATTGTATCGGCCCCAAACCTCGCTAATTGGTCTTTACGGTGCTTCCTCTATCAATTAGATCCTTTATCCATAGAAAAAAGTATCTAGGCATCTCTATTTCTTCACACTTCGACTTCTATGAAATTTCTTTGCTACAGCTTATAAAAATCGTTGTTTTGGACGATCCATATGTAGAAAGCCCGCTGTTTTTTTCTAGTATTTATTAGCGGATTTGCTCTTTCTTTTCTCTTTCTATAGTGGAGATAGTCGCACGTAATGACAGATCACAGCCATATTATTAAAAGCTTGTGGTAAGAAGGGGTTTCGTTCTAGTGCCCGAAAATAATATTCCAAAGCTTTCGTATGTTCTCCGTTACTTGTGTGGATAAGGCCTATATTATAAAGTATATAACTTCGATCATAGGGATCAATTTCTAGTCGCATAGCTTCATAATAATTCTGTAAAGCTTCCGCATAATTTCCTTCAGATTGAGCCGACATCCGTTACGGTCGCCATCGTCATTCTGTTCACAGAATCTCCGTTACAGAACCGTACGTGAGATTTTCACCTCATACGGCTCCTCCTTTTTTTTATGTGCATAATGATAAAAATACATAGAATAAAAAATGCAATATTATCATTATGAATTGAGCAGGGCTAGTGTTTTTACAAGAAATCTCTAGCCAACCTTCCTGTAAAAGATCTTTTCTTAACATCAAATATGTTGGTACTGGATAAAAAAGATGGTAACTTCAACAATTTCTTTGTCCTCAACGCCACTTCATTTTTTTTCTGGGAATTATTCACTTCAACAGTCTTCGATGGTTATACGGGTATGCAAAATACAAACGAGATGGGTCTTTGTTGTCCCAACCACTCTTCTTAGTCCCGATCCCAGGAGGGGAGGGGGATAATCTTATTAAACAAGGTTTTCCTATTGTTGATTCCAAGGCGTAGTGCTTCTTCCCTTATGCTGCCCACTTTGACTAGTGGAGTAGTGTTGACCTAATCCACAGGCATAGGTAAAACCCTTTGCTTAATACTAGAAATCAAAAAGTATCCGAGGCTGCATTAATCGGGTATACACGACAGAAGGAATTAATTGTTTTATTTACAAACTTCACCTTCAGCAAGCGTAGATCTTTTTTTTTTTCAAAAATCTTTTTATTTCTATACCGAATCAAATAATGTCCTAAGACTGAGAGCGGGAAATTCAAAATAGAAAGATCTAGAAATTCAATAATCAAATCGCACCATCTCTGTAATAGGTAAATGCCTCCTTTTCTCCGGAAGTTGTCGGAATTATTTGTAATAAGATATTGGCTACAATTGAAAAAGTCTTATCAATAAAATTTCCATTTATACGAGATCTAGGCATAGGTAATAATCCATTCTCTAATTTATTTTAATTACCTCTCGTGAGAAAAGAATCCCACAAACGGAGGAATTGTACAGTACGAAATAACATAAAAACAGACTCATTAAAAAAAAGATCGTCTTTATTCAACCTTCTACAGGTTTTTTTTTTTTTTATTTTATGAGAATCAAAAGTTTTCTATTTTTATATTTATAATTGATTGTATGTACCTTCCATCTACCTTCCAAATAAAAAAAGAATATGAACGACTCACTAGTTATCCCGTTTCTGGTCCATAATCATTATGTGGGAGAGATGGCCGAGTGGTTCAAGGCGTAGCATTGGAACTGCTATGTAGACTTTTGTTTACCGAGGGTTCGAATCCCTCTCTTTCCGTACCTTTCTTTACCTAATTCGCCAATCTTACTGACCACAATGGATCAAATAAGAATGCATATCGTTCTTCCAACTTTCTTCGATATGGATTTTTTTTTTAAGAATTTCTGTGGTATCGAAAATGCTGGGAAGGGGTAGGCAAGGAATGAGAATACCCCTACCCGATCTATGTCTATGATACATGAATGGGGGAAACCGGACCAAACCCATTCTGTTTTCTTGGCCTTTTTACTTATATGAAGGGAGGCATAAATGTATGAGCACTTGTTAGTTAGGTTTAAGTCTGGCGAGAATAATATTCTACAACCAGCAATTCGTTTATTTTCAAACCAACCCATTTACTATCTATTATTTGATTGACTAATCCCTTATATTGGAATGGGTGAAGGGTCAAATGTTTTGGCAATTCCTCATGGGGGGATGACTCGAGATAATTTTGAATCAGAGCTCTAGACTTTTGTTTATCTCGCGCTGTAATAATATCTTGAGGTTTACAGCGATAACTTGGTATATCTACTATACGACCATTAACCAAAATATGTCTGTGGTTAACTAATTGGCGGGCTTGAGGGATGGTCGAAGCCATACCCAACCGAAAAAGTATGTTATCCAAACGCATTTCAAGTAATTGGAGTAAAACCTGACCGGTTGGCCCTTTAGCTTTTCCGGCGATACGAACGTATTTAAGCAATTGCCGTTCTGTAAGACCATAATGAAAACGCAATTTTTGTTTTTCTTCTAAACGAATACGATATTGAGATTTTTTACCAGAGCGCGGTTTATTTCTAAGATCGTTTTCGGCTCTAGGCCTTTTACTAGTTAGTCCTGGTAAAGCTCCCAGACGTCGAATTCTTTTGAAACGCGGTCCTCTGTAACGTGACATAAAGACTCCTTTTTGTTTTAAATTTCATAAACCTAAATTAAAACTAAACTAAATAGAAAATATGATAAATGAAGTTAAATCCGCTGAATGAAGTATTGTACTACATAAAAAAAGGGAGAGAATCGTCGATTGGAGTACGACGTAAAATTAAGAAGAAATATGGATTTTCTAAATTCTAATTGAATGTACCTGTCTTGGTCTTGACTTTTCCTTCAAAAAAAAAAATATTAAATTAGGGAGGGGAGGGATAATCCAAAATACTACGTAGATCATTCACTCTTGGAAAGGGGACTGGTTTTTAATTGATCAAAAATAGATTTTCAATTTTGTAAAAAAAGAAAAAAAAATATCGAAAAGCCGGCTATCGGAATCGAACCGATGACTTTCGCATTACAAATGCAATGCTCTAACCTCTGAGCTAAGCGGGCTTGGCTTGCATATTGTAATGCTATCTCTCACGCATAGGGAGTCAATAAACGACCTAGTTCTATTTCTTAAATTATGAGTCTTAACTTATCCATTTTTTTTGTCTTAGGCTCGGAAAGTCTCTGACTTTACTATAGTTATGCAGTTTTATGAATTTTTCAGGGTTTTATTACAGATTCAACTACGTACCTGGGAGTCGACGATTCTAATAGTTTTTTTTTTTTTGAATTTAAATCTTTAAACTAATATAAAAAAGGAGTAGCACATGATATTAGTTTTGTCGTAGTCCGTATGTTTTATTTTATGGGACAAGTATACATCGAGTTACTTTTTATTTTCAATGTGAGGCTGTTGGGCTATTATTCATTGCTAACAAAGCCATAGTACGCATTGCTAGCAGCAAGGGCTTACTTTTCGTTCGAATTCCTTGCTATCTTAGTGCTTAAAATGGCACTAAAAGGGTCAATGAATCTTCTAGCTCTGTTCCTCCAAATTTTGGAGGTAT